CCTTTCTGGAGTTTCGATGGAAGGATTCCTTTACTAACGCAAAGTGGACAACTCCATTTGTTAGAACAACTTCCATTGAGTCTCTGCACCTATCCCTTACTTTTTTATTATCGCTTTCTGAACCCTTCTTTGTTTTCATAAAAAAGGATTTGGCTCAGGATTGCCCATTTTTAATTCCAGGGTTTCTCTGAATTTGAAAGTTATCACTCGGTAGGTTTCCATACCAAGGCTCAATTCAATTAAGTCCGTAGCGTCTACCAATTTCGCCATATCCCCCTTTTTCTTTGTGATTAGAATCACATTATGATAATGTTTTATTTTATTTAAATTATGATGCGCATATTGAATTCATTAATTCAATTTAATTCAATATAGAATATTGATTGATACATATCACATATATTGATACATATAACATCTATAATATACGTATTAATACTATAATATATATAGATTTTGACGCCTATAGAATATTATAATTCTACTTAATACATATATTAAGTATATTTTTTTTTACCTATTTATATCGTTTTTAGCGTGCAATTTTATATACTTGAATGGCCAATTCTTTTGGTTTCGTCTTAGCTTTTTTTATCTTTCCGAACTCAAAAAAAATAACTAAAAGGAATTTTAATTTAATTAAATATTTAATTAAATTAGTTAAATTAACTAATTTAATAGTCAAAACGGATATAATGGAGATAACTAATAATTTCATTTTTTTTTTATTAAAAAAAAAATGAAATTATTTCAAATATTAAGATTATAATGTATCTAATATGTATTAGATATACATTAATATATATAGAATCTTATTCTATAAGACTCTAATTAAATTAGTATAACTTTCTTTCTAATATAATTGATTATTTAATTATATTATTAATTAGAAATTAGTTTATGTCAATTATGTAATAAAAATGGAATCAAATTATTAATTTATTTTAATAATAATAATAATAACAAAAAATTTTATTACTAAAAGAACTAGAATTTAGATTAGTAAAGATAAACATAGTAAAAAAAATAATTTTTAATTCAATAAAATCTTATTATTTAATTAAGCGAATAAATATATTGATTATTGATAATCATATATTTGGTAGTCTAAATAAATCGAAATTATATATTGCTATATTTAATATAGCAATTAATATAATATGTTCTAGAATATTCAACTATCCAATATTTATATAAAATATTCTATATATATATATAGAATATATTCATTTTATTTTAATTATGAAAAGTTAAGAACGAACAGTTAATAGCTAAGATTACAGTAGTTTACTAAATTACTCTGTGTGTAGAATTTATGGTATGCTAGCCCGCTTAGCTCAGAGGTTAGAGCATCGCATTTGTAATGCGATGGTCATCGGTTCGACTCCGATAGTTGGCTTTTCTCCATATGTTTGATTTTTATTTTTTCCATAGTTGATAATGTGAAATCAAAGAAATTGAAAAAGCTTCTGCCCTTTTGCCCAACGGGCACCCTTCTATTATCTCATAAGACCTTCCAATTAAAAAAATAATTGGAGGGGTTTGCTCTATGTAGACCAATTAAGAAAAGAACCCTTAATTTAATTCTTTTTTATATTCTTATTATTTTCTTATATTTATATTATTTAAGGTTTTAAATTTATACTATTTATACTATAAATTATATATAATAATTTAAGTCCGGGATATTGATACAATTCATCTAATTATTCTTTCGAATTCTTCTTTGTAGGAAAATACAATATTTCAATTAATTTACAATAATTTATATTCTCTATCTTTTTATTTTTGTATTTATCATTTAGTTTAGTTTAATTTCATTTAGGTTTATGCAACTTTCTAAGGAGTCTTTATGTCACGTTACAGAGGGCCTCGTTTCAAAAAAATACGTCGTCTGGGGACTTTACCGGGACTAACTACTAAAAAGCCTATAGCCCGAAGCGATCTTAAAAACCAATTACGCCCCGGTAAAAAATCTCAATATCGTATTCGTTTAGAAGAAAAACAAAAATTGCGCTTTCATTATGGTCTTACAGAACAACAATTACTTAAATACGTTCATATTGCCGGAAAAGCAAAAGGGTCAACAGGTCAAGTTTTACTACAATTACTTGAAATGCGGTTGGATAACATCCTTTTTCGATTAGGTATGGCTTCGACTATACCTCAAGCCCGTCAATTGATTAACCATAGACATATTTTAGTTAATGGTGGTATAGTAGATATACCAAGTTATCGCTGCAAACCCAGAGATATTATTACAGTGAGAGATGAACAAAAATCTAAGTCTTTGGTTCAAAATTATCTTGATTCATCCTCGCGGGAGGAAATTCCAAAACATTTGAGTCTTCACCCATTCCAATATAAAGGATCAGTCAATCAAATACTAGATAGGAAATGGGTCGGTTTGAAAATAAATGAATTGCTAGTTGTAGAATATTATTCTCGTCAGACTTAAACCTAACTAAAAAAGAAGTATTCGAACACTTTGACCCTCCCTTTGAACAATATAAAGAGATTCGAGGTAAAGGAGTTTATCTGATTATTTTTTCTCATTCGTGTATCATAGATTGATAGGGAGATCCTCATTTCTTGTCCATTCTTTATAGTATTTTACATACCACATAAATTTGGATTTAGGAATAGTGAAAACATATCAACGAAAATCCTAATTGTTGGAATAATGGTATCCGTTGTTATGATATATTTTATTGCGATCAATAACAAATTAGGTGCAAGGGTACGGAAAGAGAGGGATTCGAACCCTCGGTAAACAAAAGCCTACATAGCAGTTCCAATGCTACGCCTTGAACCACTCGGCCATCTCTCCTACATAATGCTAAAGTTTCATAAACCTAGTGACTAGTAATTCATATTAAGTTTTTGGATAACTGCATACACGCTATTTTAGTTTAACTATAAAAAAAAAAATATAAAAACTTTTACACACCCTTACGAGAGGGCGGGGTATAAAGAGAATTTTATGGGACAAACTGTTAAAATCAATACCTAAAGGTATCTATTCATGTTTACAAAGACGGCACTCCTATTTTTTTTCGAATCTTTATACTGGATTAAATAACTTAATTGGAACAACTCTCACCGCTTGCTCTATTTTTTTAGACTATCTTTAATGGCTGCCCTTAGATTATGATTCTATTTAGTTTAGAGGATTATTCTAGTTTCATCCATATAGAGCGATTATTTTATTCTTTTTCCTCTTTGCTTTGTATCAAAATTCTAATTTAATCAAAACGTCTCGAATTTTCCTACAGATAAGGATAATTTCGCCGATTCTTCAACTTTGATGAAATCGGAATATTTTCTTATATTCTTAATACTACTAGATTTACATGTGGATGGAATTCCATTTTTATCTATTCCTATAAAAAAGAAACAATTTGAGTAGAAGTGTTTAATTTTAGTGAGTCTGATTTTATGTTATTTCGTACTGTAAAATTCTGTTGGTTGTGGGATTTTTTTCTCACGAAGGTTATTATTATTCAAATAAATTATAGAATGAATCTCTGCCTATGTCTAGATCTCGAATAAATGGAAATTTTATTGATAAGACCTTTTCAATTGTAGCCAATATCTTATTACGTATAATTCCGACAACGTCGGGGGAGAGAGAGGCATTCGCTTATTACAGAGATGGTGCGATTTGATTATTTTCTTTTTTATTTATTTATATTTTTGAGGGTTCTAAGGAGGAAGGCGCATTATTATTCGGGATAGAAAGAAAAAAATGATTGAAAAAAATATACGCTTCTTGAAGGTGAAGTTTGTAAGTAAATAAAACAAACCCTTCTGTCGTGTATCCCCGATTAATGCAACCTCAAATGCTTGAATTGTCGATTATAGAGTATTGAGCGAAAGGTTATACTACATCTCTATGGTTGTGTTACTACTACACTAGTACCAATAGGAGGCATATAGGAAAAGGCACTACTCCGCGAAATCAACAACACGAAAACTTTGTTATAAAGTATCCCTTTTCCTTATCAGGATCAGGACTAACAAGAACGGTTGGGATAACAAACATCCATCTCGTTCGTGCTTTGGATACCCGTATAACCATCGAAGACTGTTGAAGTGACTAATTCCTGAAAATTAGGAGGCGTTTAAGACAAATAAATTGTTGGAGTCGCCCGTTTTCTATCTAGTACCAACATACTTGATGTTAAGGAAAAATCTTTTACAAGAAGGTTGGTTAGAGATTTCTTGTAAAAACACCAGCCCCACTCAGTTTATAATGAGAATATTTTCATTTTTTTTTATTCCATGTATCAGTCTCATTATGTACATAGAGGAGGAGCCGTATGAGATGAAAATCTCATGTACGGTTCTGAAACGGAGATTTTTTGAATCGAATCGCGACCGTAACGGATGTCGGCTCAATCCGAAGGAAATTATGCAGAAGCTTTACAGAATTATTATGAGGCCATGCGACTAGAAATTGATCCCTATGATCGAAGTTATATACTCTACAACATAGGTCTTATCCACACAAGAAACGGAGAACATACAAAAGCTTTGGAATATTATTTTCGTGCACTAGAGCGAAACCCATTCTTACCACAAGCCTTTAATAATATGGCCGTGATCTGTCATTACGTGCGACTATCTCCAATATAGAAATAAAAAAGGAAAAAAAGAGCAAATTTTTTAATAAATACTAGAATAAAAGGGCTTTCTACATATGTATCGTCCAAAACAACGATTTTTATTAGCTGTAGCAAAGAAATAAACTTCATAAAGAAGTTATGAATATGAAAAAATAGGTAGTCCTCGATACTTTATTCGATGGATAAATGATCTAATTGATAGAGGAAGCACCGTAAAGATCTATTCGCGAGGTTTTGTGCCGATACAATTAAGAACTGCTTATTTATGTCATGATATGAAATAAAAGTTAGGAATCAGCTTATGTAATAGAGTTGATTCCCTAAGGTATTGAGCAGCGGTGTAGGATCAGATCCCAAAGATAGTAAGCTTTT